CTAGACTAAGCAATAAAGTACCTCGTATTTTACCCTCTGCTTCTGGTTGTCTCGCAATACCCTCTACAGCTTGGCCTGCAGCAGTACCTTGACCAACTCCGGGTCCAATAGAAGCAAGTCCTACAGCCAATCCAGCAGCAATAACGGAAGCAGCAGAAATCAGTGGATTCATGGTAAGTTCCTCGCACCAAAAAAAAAAGAAATGGTTAATGATACAATCAACCAATGAATTATTACTTAATTTTATCATTAAGTTTGATCATTAAGATCTATTGGGTCGGAGTAACTAAAAACTAATGATAATATTACTGAATCATCAGAACTACTTCGATATCTCGTTTTTTGTTTCTACCCATGATGAAGTTTTTGTAAATCCATATACATACGGCTCTAGTTATTGCATTTCTTTCTTTCCAACCATTCTTTCATTCCATCCTTCGTTCTTTACTCTTCTATATCCTTGAGTTCATCTGTTTTTTCATCCAATCCACAATCACAAATGAAACAGAAGAAAGGACTTGACTTATCTTGTAATCCATCTAATCTAAATGCAGTAAACTGCAATCAAATCAATATATGCAATCATCAATATATGCAATCATCAATATATGCAATGGATATCAATATGATCGATATCAACGATATCAATATATCAATATAACGATATCAATATGTATATCAATACATATATATATATTTATATTTTGCTATATATATTGCTATCTATATATATTGCTATATATATATATTACATATATATAGCATATAGTTAGATATATATATAGTTAGATAGTTAGTTAGTATATAGGTAAGGCATAAGGACTTCTATTTATATATAGATAGGACTATATAACTAGTGAATATCTAATATTACATATACATATTACATATACATTTCTTTCTTCCATAACGTAAACTGGCCACATTTTATATTGAATCGGATTATAGAATCATTCCTCGAAACCCACACAAAAAGTGGCTGGACTTATAGACATTACATACATCTAGTGTGACCTCCCCAACCCATCTTTTTTTTTACAATTCCGTAATATCGTTCATCTTCTCTCCTACGACTCTAGGTCATATATTCATACGTATTTATATCTATTATGTTCTCCAACCAAGCAGATTATCTTGAACCATGCATGAATTGGGATAAGCTAAAAAAAAAGACTATTTCGAAAACTAGTCAATGATGACCCTCCATGGATTCGCCTATATAAGCCGCGGCTAACGTTGCAAAAATAAGAGCTTGAATACCACTTGTAAATAATCCAAGAAACATGACAGGTATAGGAACTACTGAAGGGACTAAAGAAACAAGAACAACAACTACTAATTCATCAGCCAATATATTCCCGAAAAGTCGAAAACTAAGAGATAAGGGTTTTGTGAAATCTTCTAGGATGTTAATTGGTAAAAGTATTGGAGTTGGTTTGATGTATTTCTCGAAATAACCCAACCCTTTTTTGGTAAGACCTGCATAAAAATATGCCACTGACGTGGGTAAAGCTAAAGCAACAGTAGTATTTATATCATTCGTGGGCGCAGCTAACTCCCCATGAGGTAACTGTATGATTTTCCAAGGTAAAAGGGCACCTGACCAATTAGAAACAAAAATAAATAGGAACATAGTTCCAATAAAAGGAACCCAAGGTCCATATTCTTCTCCAATCTGGGTTTTGCTCAAGTCTCGAATAAATTCAAGGACATATTCAAAGAAATTCTGACCGTCGGTCGGAATGGTTTGTGGATTCCGAACAGCTATGATGGCTGAACCTAACAAGATAGCAATTACGACCCAAGAAGTGATAAGTACTTGGGCATGGATTTGTAAACCTCCTATTTGCCAATAGAAATGTTGGCCTACTTCTACACCCGATATATCGTATAACCCCTTGAGTGTTTTAATGTAACATGGTATAACATTCATATTGTCCTCTGATAGAAATTGAACTTCAAAAAAGGAATTAGTTTGATTCAACCATTTCTTTCTCAACTCACCAACTTGAATCATTAATCATATATTTAGGATACCAAGAAATCACATAACATCATAATATATATATCAATATCCCCAGTTCTTTTTTTTTCTATTTTAAAAAATTCAAAAAAAAAAGTAACCGATCCAATAAATCTATGGAGTTGCCCAATAATTAACATTAACTAATTTTATTATTCTTAATCTTAATCATAATCAACGATTTCTTATATAGCTAGAACGACCTTCACAAATTGCGGATACTAATTTGTTAAGAATCAATCGAATTGAAGCTATAGCGTCATCGTTGGCTGGAATCGAAATATCTGCAAGATCTGGGTCACAATTTGTATCGATTAAACAAATCGTTGGAATCCCCAAAATGGCACATTCTCGAAGAGCCGTATATTCTTCTTGCTGATCAACGATGATCACAATATCAGGCAATCCCGTCATATATTTGATCCCACCGAGATATGTTTGCAAGGTAGATAATTTTCTCTTCAACATTGCTGCATCTCTTTTGGGGAGACGGTTGAGTTTCCCCATCTTTTCTTCTGCTCTTAAGTCCCTGAACTTATAAAGTCTCGTTTCCGTAGTGGACCAATTCGTTAACATACCACCGAGCCATTTTTGATTAATAAAATGAGACCGAGCCCTTATTGCAGCTGATGCTACTGAATCCGATGCTTTATTTTTGGTACCGACGATTAAGAAGTTTTTTCCCCTACTTGCTGCATCAAAAACTAAATCACAGGCTTCTGATAAAAAACGAGCAGTTCTAGCGAGATTTGTAATATGAATACCTTTACGCTTTGCAGAAATGTAAGGGGCCATTCTAGGATTCCATTTCTTAGTACCATGACCAAAATGAACTCCTGCTTCCATCATCTCTTCCAAATTGATGTTCCAATATCTTCTTGTCATTTTTTCCCACACTTCCTTTTTGTTTTTTCTTTTTCGTATTATTAACAAAGAGACGAGGTACCTTGAAATAAATAATTGTTCCGATGGAACCTTCTACCGGGGATTGACCATTGATACACGGCACAAACCATAAATTTTTTTAATTACTTATTTTATTTATTACCAAATCAATAATCAGACCAGTATAGTTAAAAGATAGTTAAAGTGAAAATGAATCCGCTCTTAGGAATCATTAAATCGCATAAATTATTGTTCTGATGTCTCATGTAAATTTGTCTCATGGAAATTGTTTGTCGCGTAAGAACAAAATAATTCTCTATGGTGTAACAAAATATCTCTCATTTCCAACTCGAATAGATTTTTTCTTTTGATTTCCAAATAAATGTTTTTGTCTTGCCTTGAACGGTGCACAAATTTTTGGAATCCGGTACCAACAGGTATAATCCCCCCCAGAACAACGTTCTCTTTCAGGCCTTTCAACCAATCAATACGACCTCGTAGAGCAGCTTTTGCTAAAACTCGAGCGGTTTCTTGAAAACTTGCTTCGGATATGAAACTTTGAGTATTCAGAGACGCTCTTGTTATTCCCAATGAGATTGCCCGATAACAGATCGATTCGTCCAAAGCGCGCCCTGCTCGTTCCGCTCGCAACAATCCAATTAATTCTCCAGGCGAAAAAACATTAGACATTCCATCTTCTGAAACCAACACTTTTGATGTTACTTGACGTACAATAATCTCTATATGTCTATTATGAATCTGTACCCCCTGGGATCGATAAACCTTTTGGATCTTATTAACCAAAGAGATACGACTTTGGGCTATGGTTAGCTCAGCTCCAATCAAAAAACCCCAGGGGATCCCAAGAATTCTTGGTATACGCTCGTTCCAACCTTCAACTCTCCTTTCGAGGTTCATCGATATTGAATCAATCGAACGCACTTCTAAGATTTGTTCTACTTTTGGAAGACCTTGCGTTATGTCACCAGATCTCGATTTTTCATATATAAATGTAACTAATGTATCTCCTTCGTAAAGGATTTTCCCATAATGACCATGAACAGTTGCTCCAGGAGTAGCCAAATAAGACTTAGCCAATCTTATAACTAAAAAGTCGACATTAACAATTAAAATTTGACCAGATTTTTTTACGTGTGGTTCGTATTTAAATAGACATACATTTTCACAAATAAATTGTCCAAGGCTAATTTTGATCGATGTCTCTTCACAATAATCATGATGGAGAAAGCACCAATTCAAATGGAATGGGTTCAAAATGATGTTACTGCATAGATCGGGATTATAAATCCTCCTATTTTCATCTATTAAACAGTATTTAAGTACTTGAAGTACTTGGAAAATCTGTTTCAAATTGTCAAGTAGCAAATATTTCTTTAACACGATCTGATTATGAGTTATTAAATGGTAAGATGAATAAAAATTCGATATTTTAGGTACAATAGCGCCTAAGGGACCTAAATAATCCCTAATTGGAATTAGGGGATCCGATTCTTTTGTCACATTGTTATATTTCGAACTATTGAATGGACCAATTCGAGAACAATTGGATGATGACAAAATTAGCAAAGATTGGCATTCCTTATTTCGATTCAACAACATACCAATAGTTCCTTGATGTTGGCTAAGTGATTGAATCTTCGCCTTGGAATAAAAAGGATTGATATTGGTGCAATCTAATCCATTATCGGGAATCAATCCGGAACTTGCCCTATCATACCTTTTTCCGGTATACGAAATAGTGGACTTGACTAACTCAATTCTTATGAAATCGCGAATTAGATCATTTGCCCTTACCTCAACAAAGGAAGCATGAACCTCTTCTATAGAACCATTTTGTTCTTGGTCCCAATTCAATACTAAGCAAGTCCGAACTAATTGAATACTTGTGTGATAAATTCCTCGAATTGACTTGCCATTTCCATAAAGGATATAATTGACAACTCTAAATTGGACATTATCCTTTTCCTGCAAGATATCACGAGGGAAAAGTGTTGCAAAATTTATCCCATCGGATATTTCATATGTGACTACGGGTCGAACCAAAACAAAATACTTTTTCTTGGTAGGTGTG